TTTTGCACGTGTGATACATGTTCCCTCTATTTCTCCGAGTAAAGCCTTTCGCATCGCGATACCTATCGTATCTGCTTGACCTTTCATAAGCGGGGACAGAACGAAACGGCCATAATAAAGACGCTTACTGTCTGTTCTTGATTCAACACACTTCCACTGTAGTGTTCGAGTGGATACTGCTACTTCTTCTCGAACCATACTAATATTATTGTTTGATCAGATCATTGAATCATTTATTTCTATTGCAATCCATTCAATTTTTATTTCTACACACGTCTTTTTTTAGGAGGCCTACATCCATTATGTGGCATAGGGGTTACGTCACGTACGAAACTTAATAGTATACCACTTCTACGAATGGCTCGTAATGCTGCATCTCTTCCGAGACCAGGGCCTTTTATCATGACTTCTGCTCGTTGCAGACCCTGATCCACTGCCGTACGAATAGCATTTCCTGCTGCGGTTTGAGCAGCAAATGGTGTCCCTCTTCTTGTGCCTCTGAATCCACAAGTACCAGCGGAGGACCAAGAAACCACCCGACCTATTACATCTGTAACAGTCACAATGGTATTGTTGAAACTCGCTTGAACATGAATAACTCCTTTTTGTATTCTACGTCCATTCTTACGTGAACCAATTCTTGGTATAGCTTTTGTCATATTTTATCATCTCATAAATATGAGTCAGAGATATACGGATATATCCATTTCATGTCAAAACAGATCCTTTATTTGTACATCGGACCGTTTAGAAAGTCCCTTGTTAGAAAGATTACCCCTGTCTCTGTTTATGTTTCGGATTGGAACAAATTACTATAATTCGTCCCCGCCTACGGATCAGTCGACATTTTTCACAAATTTTACGAATGGAAGCCCTTATTTTCATATTTGTTATTCCTTAATTCCAAATATACTCCTTGGAAGAAAATAAGTCTCTTGAAATTTTGAACCTCGAATTGTATTCCCATGAAAGGAATGTTTAAATTCAAATCAAAAGCCGCCTAATCATTCGACTCTTTGTTGCGAAGTCTATAAATTATACGTCCCCTAGTTGAATCATAACGACTTACTTCGATTTTGACTCTATCTCCTGGTAGTATCCGGATAAAACTCCGTCGGATCCTCCCCGAAACATAACCTAGAATCAGATCTTCATTGTCTAAACGAACTCGGAACATACCATTTGGAAGTGATTCAGTAATTAAACCTTCGTGAATCAATTTTTGTTCTTTCATTCCAGGTAACCCCCTTGAAGTATCAACTAATGGAGGAGGAGTAATAGTAGACAATTCGTCTTTCCTCTCTTTTTCCCAAATAGCAAGTTACGGATCAAATTCGGATACCAGAAGGATCACCAGATATAATACAAAATTTCTCCCCCAATTCTTTCTAGTCGAGCTTCTCGATCTGTCATTATACCCCGAGAAGTAGAAAGAATTACGACCCCCATTCCACCTAAAATCCTAGGAATTCGTTGATGGTTGGAATAGATTCGTAGACCGGGACGACTGATACGCTTTAAAATATTTCTATATGTTCCTTTCCTATTCCTTCTATGTCGCAGGGTTGAAACCAAAAAATATTTGTTGTTTTCCCTATGTTTCCTAACATTTTCAATAAACCCTTCTTGTAGAAGTATTTTAACAATGTTTTCGGCGATATTAGTAGATGCTATTCGAACCGTTCCTTTTTTATTCATGTTAGCATTTCTTATAGAAGTTATTATATCGGCAATAGTGTCCCTACCCATGACGAACTAAAATTATGGGTGCCTTCCAGTTTTGATATAATCAACATGTTCCTTTTTTTTTTTCATTTTTTCTTATTTATTTATGAATTATTAAAGGTATATGCGTGAGACACAATCTACTAACGTGATCTATTTCAGAGACCTGACTAGACTCTATCACGGTCTCATCTACTAGTATTTATAAGACTTCAGGAGCTAATGAGACTATTTTAGTGAAATTCAACTGTCTCAATTCCCGCGCGATTGCTCCAAAAACTCGAGTTCCTTTTGGATTTCCTTCTTGATCAATGACAACTGCTGCATTGTCATCATATCGTATTATCATACCGTTGTCGCGTTTGAGTTCTTTACATGTACGTACAATTACAGCTCTGATCACTTCTGATCTTTCGAGAGGCATATTGGGCACTGCTTCTTTGATTACAGCAACAATAACGTCACCAATATGAGCATATCGTTGATTACTAGCTCCTATGATTCGAATACACATCAATTCTCGAGCCCCGCTGTTGTCCGCTACATTCAAATGGGTCTGAGGTTGAATCATATCATTTTTTTTTTTGAATCTGCTCTTTCAATGCAAAAGGCAAAGGAAAAAGAGAGAAATATTGTCTGCCCAGAAATCCAAAAATCTGCGATTGTATTTTTCATCACAAATACCCTTCACATACCTATCACGCGATAATGAATTGAGTTCGTATAGGCATTTTGCACGCAGCTATTTCAATAGCTGCTCTGGCTACAGTTTCTGATACTCCGCCCATTTCATAAAGTATTCGACCGGGTTTAACGACAGATACCCAATATTCGGGAGATCCTTTCCCCGAACCCATACGTGTTTCGGTAGGTCTTACTGTAACGGGTTTGTCGGGAAATATACGTACCCATATTTTTCCACCACGGCGTGCATATCGTGTCATTGCTCGTCGTCCTGCTTCTATTTGTCTAGATGTGATCCAAGCGGGTTCAAGTGCCTGAAGAGCGTATCTGCCGAAACAAATATGATTGCCTCGATAAGATATTCCCTTCATTCTTCCTCTATGTTGTTTACGGAATCTGGTTCTTTTGGGGTTATAGTTGATGGTTGTTTCTCAATCCCATCTCTACTGCAGAACCGGACATGAGAGTTTCTTCTCATCCAGCTCCTCGCGAATGAAACGATTCAATAATATTACGTATATGTATTTATTGAATGAATAATACACTGTGAATCATGGAATTTATTGATATTTAATCTGTCACACGGGAAGCCGTATAGTATATAGTATATATGGCTAGACGGATATTTCTATTTTATTTATATGGGATAATGCCTTTCTTTTGAAAATGAATCCTTGACCTTTACCGAATCTGTCAAAATACTGCAATCCAATAATGGTTTCGCGGGCGAATATTGACTCTTTCCATATTTGCTTCATTCGTAGGGTGAACCCATGACCTATCAGAAGAAATTAATTGGTTCCTGGTTGATTCCGCCATCCCACCCAATGAATCATTAGGATTCGTTTTCAATAGAATCTTCCGCAGTCACAGGTTTCGTCGTTCCCATAGCTTTTCCATTAATGGCTAGGCCTGAACTATGCAATGGAGCTCCTAATTAAATTCGTTCCCGAGCCAATCTCCTCAGTCTCTATTGACTCGGGGCTCTTTATTATTTGTATTTTTCTTATGAACCGTATTCATCTAATTATGGACGAATCAGTATTGATGCTTTATCACACTGCCTTTTATGATATGATGTGATTGATAGACCATACATATTGGAATCATATATCATGGAGATTCTACTTCTCTCTTTCTCTCGCCCTTCCAGTTACCCACATCCCTCTATTTTTCTTTCCAACCTATAGATTTTTCCTTTATGGAAAAAAAAAAAAGATTTCAGTTGCTACAACTATATGATCGATACATCATATGGCGACTGCTTCCTTGGATCTCGATAATACAAAGCAATGAGTTGGTTACTAGTTCTTTTCTTATAGTTATTAGTTAGGGGCTGGTCTGTTTTTTGAATCCCAACTTTAAATAAAAAACCAACGAGTCACACACTAAGCATAGCAGTTCCACCAAAAGGTCAATCGAATTTTTATTCAACCTTATAGAATTAGAATTGCTCATTTTTCATTTTTTTTTTTTATTGAAGTGAAAAGGAATAGTTTGTAGTTTTTGTTCTATCACTGAATAGAATGGCAAGCAAAGGAAGGGTCCATTATTGCTCGTCTACAAATATCCAAATTTTGATGCCCAATGCCCCATAGGCAGTTCGAACTGTATAGGAACAATAATCAATTTTAGCTCGAATGGTTTGGAGGGGAACCCTACCTTCTCTGATCCATTCGACACGTGCAATTTCTTTTCCGTCGATACGCCCTGCAATTTCCACTTGAATTCCTTTTGTGTCTGCTTGTTCAGTTAATTCAATAGCTTTTTTCATTGCCTTTCGAAACGAAACCCTATTCTTTAATTGTAGAGCTATATATTCTGCAAGAATATTAGGTTGTCCATAAGGTTTTGCAACTCTTGTAATAGCAATGTTAAGTCTCCGATTCACAGAATGAAGCCCCTTTTGTACATTGATCTGCAATTCTTCGATTCCTCGTGTTTGGCCTTCTATTAACAAATTTGGGAATCCAATATAGATTATGACCTGGATCAAGTCCATTTTTTTTTGAATCTCTATATGTGCAATTCCAATTCCTTCGAAACTTGAAGATACTCTTATATTTTTTTGTACATATATCTTGATACAATCCCGTATTTTTTCATCTTCCTGGAGACCCATGTAATAACTTTTTAGTTGTGCGAACCAAAGGGAACGATGACTTTGGTTTTCGCCAAGGCGGAAACCAAGTGGATTAATTTTTTGACCCATCTTTTTTTTCTCTCTCTCTCTCCTTCTCTATATATCTTTCTATTATAGGATCTCTCCATACATTTTTTGTTTCTAAAAATATATCCTGATCTGTTTTCTTTTTAGAGCTATCCTTCAATACAATAATTATATGACAGGCGGGTCTTTCTATCGGATAACTACGTCCTCTAGCCCTGGGTTTTAACTTTTTCACGATAGTACCCCCATTGACTTCGGCTTTACTAATGACTGAATCAGCTTCGTTGAAACTTTTATTGTGACTAGCATTTGCTGCTGCAGAATAAACCAGTTTAAAAATGGGATAAAATGCTCGATAAGGCATGAGTTCCAGTAACATAAGTGTTTTCTCGTAGGAATGCCCACGAATCTGATCAATGACTCTTCGTGCTTTGTGAGCAGACATACATATACGTTGAGCTAAAGCTTGTACTTGTGTACTCGAGCTCCTCTTCATCTTCTGCTTTTTCAAGGTCTTCTTCCACTTTCTCCACTTTGACATAAGATAAGGTTCGCCTCCCGCCAATGAACGATGAGCACCTATTTCACTTTATTTTATTAACGGAGAGATCTAGTATCGTTTCTCGCGTGTCCCTGGAAAGTAAGAGTAGGTGCAAATTCTCCTAATTTTTGACCCACCATACGATCCGTTATATAAATAGGTAAATGCGCCTTTCCATTATGAATGGCAATTGTATTGCCGATCATTGTGGGTATAATGGTAGATGCCCGGGACCAAGTTACTATTATCTCTTTTTCCTCTCTCATGTTAAGCTTCTTTATTTTTTCCAATAAATGATTAGCTACAAAAGGATTTTTTTTTAGTGAACGTGTCACGGCCTATTATTCCCCCCCCTTTTTTTTTTTGAAAAGACGAGTAAAAAACAATATTTATTTGATTTTGAATATTCCTATTTACGGCGACGAATAATAAAACTATTACTATATTTATTCCTTTTCCTACTTCTTCTTCCAAGCGCAGGATAACCCCAAGGGGTTGTGGGTTTTTTTCTACCAATCGGGGCCCTCCCTTCACCACCCCCGTGGGGATGGTCTACAGGGTTCATAACTACCCCTCTTACTACAGGACGCCTACCTAGCCAACACTTAGATCCGGCTCTACCCAAACTTTTCTGGTTCGCCCCAACATTACCCACTTGTCCGACTGTTGCTGAGCAGTTTTTGGATATCAAACGGACCTCCCCAGATGGAAATCTTAATGTGACCGATTTACCCTCTTTTGCAATCAGTTTCGCTACAGCACCTGCTGCTCTAGTTAATTGTCCACCCTTTCCAAGCGTGATTTCTATGTTATGTACGGCCGTGCCTAAGGGCATATGGGTTGAAGTAGATTTTTATTTTTGATCAATAAAAACCCCTTCCCAAACCGTACAAGCTTCTTCCAAAGCATACGGCTTTCCGGATGTATATATATATATTAATTATATGATGATATCTAGACAGATGGATTTTATATGAATCGTGTGATGAAGTACCACACGAGTGGATATATAGGAATACAAATCTGCCAAATCACTCATGTTATGATCTTATACATCCTAGGTCTCTCCGTTTCGTCATCTGGCTTATGTTCTTCATGTAGCATTCAGACCGAATGACTCTATGAAATTACGTCGCTACTTCCACATATTACGGGTAACGTAGGAGACATCTCTATTTTTCCCCGGGGGGATTTTTAGAATTACCACCACTTAGCTTTCAATTCACCTCTGACCATCAAATGAAATGTGAATAACCCATCCTCTTCTCTTTGAAACAAGGGTCGCTTCCGCTTCTGTCCGTGCTTCAAACAATTTTGTCTTCTCCATATTACCATATCTTGAGTGTCAATAATTTGATATGAGGAACTACTGAACTCAATCACTTGCTGCCGTTCCTCTTCAGTTTTCTGTTGAGGTCTATCCCGTAGAGGTACTCAAATTGGATCAGTGATCAATTTCTAGGTTTCGTCGTAAACCTAATTGGTTACTTCCAATTACGTAAATCCATAGTTCAAACCGCACTCAAAGGTAGGGCATTTCCCATTGATATAGGAACTTCTGTACCGGAAACAATGGTATCTCCAATTATAGCCCCTCTGGGATGTAAAATATATCTTTTCTCACCATTTCCATAGTGTATGAGACAAATGTATGCATTTCGATTAGGGTCATATTCTATGGTTACGATCCTAGCAGATATGTCTTTTTCATTCCGTCGAAAATCGATTTTACGGTATAGACGCTTATGGCCTCCTCCTCTATGCCCTGCGGTAATGATTCCCCTGGAATTACGACCTTTACCACAGCGATGCTGTCCATAGATCAAATTATTTCGCGGATTGGATTTCACTTGACTGTCTACGGATCCTTTGCGTATGCTCGGGGTAGAAGTTTTGTATAAATGTATCGCCATGTTATTTAGTATTTTTTTTTTCTTTTTTTTTTACTTAAATTCTTTTCTCTTCTCTATAAGAGGTAAAATAGAATAACCCGGTTGAAGCGTAATGATCATACGTCTGTAATGCATTGTATGTCCCATAATGGGTCCCATTCTTCTACCCTTTCCCGGGAGTTGATGACTATTTATAGCTATAACTTTGACGCCAAAGAAGAGTTCGACCCAATGCTTTATTTCTGTCCTAGTTGATCCTGATTCGACATTAGAAGTATATTGATTGTTCCCCAATAACCGAATACTTTTTTCTGTAAAGACTACATATTTGATTCCATCCATAAATCTACTTTCTTCCCCACGAGTTCCAGTATCGATAAGAATTCTAGTTCTTACTCTTCATATGTTATGGTTGGTATGAATATACCATACCAATTCGTTATGTATGGATGATGAGATTCTATTGATACGGAGCCAGTGGAATTAGCCTTATTGAATGTCCCCGTTGGCCTGCATCCAGCAGGAATTGAACCTACGAATTCGCCAATTATGAGTTGGGCGCTTTAACCATTCAGCCATGGATGCTTCACTGGGGTCATTGTACATCGCGAGTGACCCAAATTCAATTCACTTAGATTCTTTTGGATTGTTTAGGAGGAATCAATGAAATGAGAGGACATCAATTCAAATCCTGGATCTTCGAATTGAGAGAAATCAAGAATTTTCGCGATTTCTTGGATTCATGGATCCAACCCGATTCGGTGAAATCTTTCACTTCCTTTTTTTTCCACCAAGAGCGCTTTATGAAACTTTTTGATTCCCGAATTTGGAGTGTCCTAATTTCACGTGATTCACAGGGTTCAATTCGTCGACATTGCACGATCAAAGGTGTAGTACTGCTTGTACTTGTAGTAGCGGTCCTTATATACAATCGAAATAGGGTCGAAAGAAAAAATATCTATTGGATGGGGCTTCTTCCTAAACCTCTGCGTTCCATTGGACCCCCCAATTATACATTGAAAGAATCCTTTTGGTCTTCCAATCTCAATAGGTTGATTGTTTCGCTCCTGTATCTTCCAAAAGGGAAAAAGATCTATGAGAGTTGTTTCATGGATCCGAAAGAAAGTACTTGGGTTCTTCCAATAACTAAAAAGTGTATCATGTCTGAATCTAACTGGGGTTCGCGGCGATGGAGGAATGTGATCGTAAAAAAGAGGAATTCCAGCTGTAAGATATCGAATGAAATTGCAGCTGGAATTGAGATCTCATTCAAAGAGAAAGATATAAAATATCTGGAGTTTTTTTTTGTATCCTATACGAATGATCCGATCCGCAAGGACCATGATTGGAAATTCTTTGACCGCCTTTCTCCGAGTAAGAAGCGAAACATAATCAACTTGAATTCGGGACAGCTATTCGAAATTTTAGTGAAACATTTGATTTGTTATCTCATGTCTGCTTTTCGTGAAAAAAGACCAATTGATGGGGGGGGTTTCTTCAAACAACAAGTAGCTGAGGCGACTATTCAATCAAACAAGATTGAACATGTTTCCCATCTCCTCTCGAGAAACAAGAGGGGTATTTTTTTGCAAAATTGCGCTCAATTTCATATGTGGCAATTCCGCCAAGATCTCTTCGTTATTGGGGGGAAGAATCGGCACAAATCGGATTTTTTGAGGAACGTCTCGAGAGAGAATTTGATTTGGTTAGACAATGCGTGGTTGGTAAACAGGAATCGGGTTTTTAGCAAGGTACGGAATGTATCGTCAAATATTCAATATGATTCCATAAGATCCATTTTCTTTCAAGTAACGGATTCTAGCCAATCGAAAGGATTTTCTGATCAATCCATAGATCCTTTCAATTCCATTAGTAATGAGGGTTCGGAATATCACACATTGATCAATCAAACAGAGATTCAGCAACTAAAAGAAAGATCAATTCTTTTAGATACTTCCTTTCTTCAAACGGAACGAACAGAGATAAAATCAGATCGATTCTCAAAATACCTTTCCGGATATTCCTCAATGGCTCGGCTATTCCCGGAACGTGAGAAGCAGATGAATAATCGTCTGCTTCCAGAAGAAATAGAAGAATTTCTTGGGAATCCTACAAGATCAATTCGTTCTTTTTTCTCTGATAGATGGTCAGAACTTCATCTGGGTTTGAATCCGACCGAGAGGTCGACTATAGATCAGAAATTGTTGAAGAAACAACAAGGTGTTTCTTTTGTCCCTTCGAGGCGATCGAAAAATAAAGAAATAGTTGATATATTCAAGATAATTACGTATTTACAAAATACCTCCTCAGTTCATTCGATTGCAGCAGATCCGGGATGGGATATGGTTCCGAAGGATGAACCGGATATGGACAGTTCCAATAAGATTTCATTCTTGAACGAAAATGCATTTTTTGATTTATTTCATCTATTCCATGATCGGAACAAAGGGGGATACAGGTTGCACCACGAGTTTGAATTAGAAGAGACATTTCAAGAAATGGCAGATCTATTCACTCTATCAATAACCGAGCCGGGTTTAGCCTATCATAATAAGGAATTTGGCTTGTCTATTGATTCCTACGGAAAATTATTGAATGAGGTATTCAACTCCGGGGATGAATCGAAAAAGAAATCTTTATTGGTTCTACCTTCTATTTTTTATGAAGAGAATGAATCTTTTTATCGAAAGATAAAAAAAAAATCGGTCCGGATCTCCTGCGGGAATGATTTGGAAGATCCAAAACCAAAAATAGCGGTATTTGCTCACAACAACATAATGGAGGCGATCCATCAATATAGATTGATCCGAAATCAGATTCAAATCCAATATAGTACCTATGGGTACATAAGAAATGTATTGAATCGATTCTTTTTAATGAATCGACCCGACTGCAACTTCGCATATGGAATTCAAAAGCACCCAATAGGAAATGATATTCTGAATTATCTAACTATAATAATAGATAAGATCAACCAACATTTATCCAATTTGAAAAAGATTAAGAAGAAGTGGTTCGATCCTCTTATTTCTCGAACCGAGAGATCCACGAATCTGGATCCTAATGTATATAGATACAAATGCTCCAATGGAAGCAAGAATTTCCAGGAATATTTGGAGCATTTCGTTTCTGAGCAGAAACACCGTTTTCAAGTAATGTTCGATCGATTACGTATTAATCAATATTCGATTGATTGGTCCGAGGTTATCGACAAACAAGATTTGTCCAAGTCACTTCGTTTCTTTTTGTCCAAGTCACTTCTCCTTTTGTCCAAGTCGCTTCTCTTTTTATCTAAGTCACTTCCTTTTTTCGTTGTGAGTTTCGGGAATATCTCCATTCATAGGGCCGAAATCCACATCTATGAATTGAAAGGTCTGAATGATCAACCCGGCAATCAGTTGTTAGAATCAATAGGTGTTCAAATCGTTTATTTGAATAAATTGAAACCCTTCTTATTGTATGATCATGATACTTCCCAAAGATCGAAATTTTTAATCAATACAGGAACAATATTACCTTTTTTGTTCAACAAGATACAAAAGTGCATGATTGACTCATTCCGTACTAGAAAAAATCGCAGGAAATCTTTTGAGAACACAGATTCCTATTTATCAATGATATCCCACGATCGAAACAATTGGTTGAATCCTCAGAAAAGTTCATTGATATCTTCTTTTTATAGAGCAAATAGACTTCAATTCTTGAATCATCCCCATCGCTTCTGGTTCTATTGTAACAAAGGATTCCATTTTTATGGGGAAAAGACCCGTATCCATAATTATGATTTTACATATGCACAATTCCCCAATATCTTGTGCATTCGCAACAAAATATTTTCTTTGTGTTTCAGTAAAAAAAAACATGTTTTGGGAGAGAGAGAGACTATTTCACCAATTGAGTCACAGGTATCTGGCATATTCATACCTAACAATGTTCCACAAAGTGGTAACGAAACGTATAATTTGTACAAATCTTTCCATTTTTCAATTCGATCCGATCCATCGGTTCCTATTTACTCGATTGCAGACATTTCTGGAACACCTGTAATAGAGGAACAAATAGTCAATTTTGAAAGAACTTATTGTCAGCTTCTTTCAGATATGAATCTATCTGATTCAGAAGGGAAAAACTTGCATCACTATCTCCGTTTCAATTCAAACATGGGTTTGATTCACACTCCATGTTTTGAGAAATATGTGCCGTCCGGAAAGAGGAAAGAACTGAGTCTTTGTCTAAAGAAAAACGTTGAGAAGGGGGAAGTAGGTAGAACCCTTCAACGAGATAGTGCTTTTTCAAATCTCTCAAAATGGAATTTGTTCCAAACCTATATGCCATGGTTCCTTACTTGGACGGGGTGTAAATATCTTTATTTCACCTTAAAAAACAATATTTATTTGATATTGAATATTCCCTTTCAATATTCCCTAAGTGGCAGTCAAAATTTTGTGTCCGTTTTTCATGATATTATGCATGGATCAGATATATCATGGCCAATTCCTCAGAAAAAGTGGTGGTCTATTCTTCCACAACGGAATCTGATAAGTGAGAGTTCGAGTAAGTGTTTACAGAATCTTCTTCTGTCCGAAGAAATGATTCATCGAAATAATGAGTCACCCATTCCATTGATATGGACACATCTGAGATCACCAAATGCTTGGGAGTTCCTCTATTCAATTCTTTTCCTTCTTCTTGTTGCTGGATATCTCGTTCGTACACATCTTCTCTTTGTTTTCCGAGCCTCTAGTGAGTTACAGACAGAGTTAGAAAAGATCAAATCTTTGATGATTCCATCATACATGATTGAGTTGCGAAAACTTCTGGATAGGTATCCTACATCTGAACTGAATTCTTTCTGGTTAAAGAATCTCTTTCTAGTTGCTCTGGAACAATTAGGAGATTCTCTGGAAGAAATACGGGATTCTGCTTCTGGCGGCAACATGCTATTGGGTGGTGGTCCCGCTTATGGGGTCAAATCAATACGTTCTAAGAAGAAATATTTGAATATCAATCTCATCGATCTCATCAGTATCATACCAAATCCCATCAATCGAATCACTTTTTCGAGAAATACGAGACATCTAAGTCGTACAAGTAAAGAGATCTATTCATTGATAAGAAAAAGAAAAAACGTGAACGGTGATTGGATTGATGATAAAATAGAATCCTGGGTCGCGAACAGTGATTCGATTGATGATGAAGAAAGAGAATTCTTGGTTCAGTTCTCCACCTTAACGACGGAAAAAAGGATTGATCAAATTCTATTGAGTCTGACTCATAGTGATCGTTTATCAAAGAATGACTCTGGTTATCAAATGATTGAACAACCGGGATCCATTTACTTACGATACTTAGTTGACATTCATAAAAAGTATCTAATGAATTATGAGTTCAATAGATCCTGTTTAGCAGAAAGACGGATATTCCTTGCTCATTATCAGACAATCACTTATTCACAAACCTCGTGTGGGGCTAATAGTTCTCATTTCCC